CATTAGCTCCCGAGGTATTATAAAATGAGACCACGGTATGGTTATAGTAGGCTATTTAAAAGAAATAGATTAAGATTCATTTAGTAGATTTTGTCTCACGTATATACCTTTCAAAATTCGTATTCATAAACAAATATGTAAAAAAAAAAAGAAAAACATGTTGATTATATCCAAATTTGGAGGCACCAAAAATTTTAATTAATCATGGGTAGTGATACTATTGCTGACATAATAACCTCTATACGAAATGCCGATATGTATAGAAAAAGCGTGGTTCGAGTAGCATCTACTAATATCAGCCAAAGTATTGTTAAAATACTTTTACGCGAGGGTTTTATCGAAAACGTGAGAAAACATCGAGAAAACAACAAATCTTTTTTGGTTTTAACCCTACGACATAGAAGAAACAGGAAAAGTACTTATAGAAATCTTTTAAATTTAAAACGGATCAGTAAGCCCGGGCTACGAATCTATTCTAACTATCAAAGAATTCCTAGAATTTTAGGCGGGATGGGCGTTGTAATTCTTTCTACCTCTCGGGGTATAATGACAGACCGAGAGGCTCGACTAGAAAGAATAGGCGGAGAAATTTTGTGTTATATATGGTAATCTTTCTAATATCCAAATTGAATATGAAACTTCTTTTTTGTGAAAAAGAAAAGAGAAGAGGTGGGTTGTCTAATAGGGTTCTTCCTCCACTAGTTGATACTTCAAGGGGGTTTTACCTGGAATGAAAGAACAAAAATGGATTCATGAAGGTTTAATTACTGAATCGCTTCCCAACGGCATGTTCCGAGTTCGTTTAGATAATGAAGATATTATTCTAGGTCATGTTTCAGGAAAGATCCGACGTAGTTTTATACGGATACTGCCAGGAGATAGAGTCAAAATTGAAGTAAGTCGTTATGATTCAACCAGAGGTCGTATAATTTATCGACTCCGCAACAAAGATTCGAAAGATTAGGTGTTTTTTCAACTTCACTATTTATTTCGTAGGAATACGATTTGAAATTGAAAATTTCAAGAAACTTATTTTCTTCCAAGAAGTGGATTCAAAATTAAAGTAAGGAGTGACAAATATGAAAATAAGAGCTTCCGTTCGTAAAATTTGTGAAAAATGTCGACTAATCCGTCGTCGGGGACGAATTATAGTAATTTGTTCCAACCCAAGACATAAACAAAGACAAGGATAATAAGACTCGTTAAAGACCTGATATACAAATAGGGGATCTGTTTTGACCTGAAATGGATATATCCATATATCTCTGACTCAAATTTATGAGATGATAAAATATGGCAAAAGCTATACCGAAAAAGAGTTCACGTGGACGTATTGGTTCACGTAAGAGTACACGTAAAATACCAAAGGGGGTTATTCATATTCAAGCAAGTTTCAATAATACCATTGTGACTGTTACAGATGTACGGGGGCGTGTGGTTTCTTGGTCCTCCGCCGGTACTTGTGGCTTCCGAGGTACAAGAAGAGGGACGCCATTTGCTGCTCAAACCGCAGCGGCAAATGCTATTCGTGCAGTAGTAGATCAAGGTATGCAACGAGCAGAAGTCATGATTAAAGGTCCCGGTCTCGGAAGAGACGCAGCATTACGAGCTATTCGCAGAAGTGGTATACTATTAACTTTCGTACGGGATGTAACTCCTATGCCACATAATGGCTGTAGACCCCCGAAGAAACGGCGTGTGTAGAAATCAAAATAGAAGATATTTCACTAGCAAGAGAAACAAGAGAAATAAATGATTCAATGATCTGATCAAATAATATTATTATGGTTCGAGAGAAAATAGCAGTATCTACTCGGACACTACAGTGGAAGTGTGTTGAATCAGCAGCAGACAGTAAGCGTCTTTTTTATGGGCGCTTTATTCTGTCTCCGCTTATGAAAGGTCAAGCAGACACAATAGGCATTGCGATGCGAAGAGCTTTGCTTGGAGAAATCGAAGGAACATGTATAACACGCGCAAAATCTGAGAAAATATCTCACGAATATTCTACCATAATGGGTATTCAAGAATCAGTACATGAAATTTTAATGAATTTGAAAGAAATCGTATTGAGAAGTAATCTCTATGGAACTTGTGAGGCGTCTATTTGTGTCAGGGGCCCTGGATATGTAACTGCTCAAGATATCCTCTTACCGCCTTATGTAGAAATCGTCGATAATACACAGCATATAGCTTGCTTGACAGAACCCATTGAGTTGGTTATTGGATTACAAATAGAGAAGAATCGCGGATATCTTATAAAAGCGCCAAATACCTTTCAAGATGGAAGTTATCCTATAGATCCTGTATTCATGCCTGTTCGAAATGCGAATCATAGTATTCATTCTTATGAAAATGGTAACAAAGAAATACTATTTCTCGAAATATGGACAAATGGAAGTTTAACTCCTAAAGAAGCACTTCACGAAGCCTCCCGGAATTTGATTGATTTATTGATTCCATTTTTACATACCAATGAAGAAAATTTAAATTTAGAGGA